ACTTATATTGCTTATATATTATACAGTTGTTTCCTTTTTTCTTTAAAAATAGCAAGAAGCAAATATAAACATATTCTACGTTCAAATATGAATACTACGACTCGGGTTTTATGAAAAAAAGAGAAGGTAAAAAGCCCCCTATCAGATTTGAACCGATGACTTACGCCTTACCATGGCGTTACTCTACCACTGAGTTAAGGGGGCCCTTTAACAGAATTCCTGAATGAATCCCGATGCGGATAAGATATCTCTCTCCCCCTATATTGCATAATATAATAAGTTATTATAGACTATACTAGAGAATAAAGTAAATTCATAGCGGCTAATGATTTATTGATCTTTTTAAACTATCACTTCAATGAACCAAGCCGACCCTCGTTTTTTTCTTTTGAGACCCATCAGAAAAAAATCACTTGATATATATATATACCTACCAATTCGACATAGATCAAAGAAATTTCATTAACTCGTGTGCTGGAGAAGTTCGATTTGTTCCCTTAATTAATTATTAATTAATACAAAAAATTTCCAAAATTTTATGGCTCGCGGGTTTCTCTTTTATTGTTTACTACAAAGGCACATTTCTTCTTAAAATAAAAAACGAATGAATCCATAAAGTGGAAAAATAGAGTTGAAAGTTGTTTCGAGGTGTGGTGTATAAACCATTCCACAAACCTTCCCCTCATATTTAGTTCTATTTGTAAGAAAATTTTTCTAGATATTGAATCGAAACTATTCATTTTTCTTTCCTATTGAATTTCGATTTAGTATTCATTTTTACGTTTTGAAATGAGAATATATTCTAATAACTAATAAACAAAATAATATGTATAATGATAATGGCTTTATATAATATACCGAATCAAATGGAATGTTGGTTAGAATTAAGAATTCATAAATAGGAATGACGAATCAAAAAACTCTAAGGAATCATGCAGGGCGGAAGGATCCTTTGTAGGGAATCATATTCTTACATTCGATTGACTCTATTGACAATTTAGAAAAACTGTTAATACTATGCTTAGAGTATACTGGCGGTCGGACACGTATGCCCCCATCGTCTAGCGGTTTAGGACATCTCTCTTTCAAGGAGGCAGCGGGGATTCGATTTCCCCTGGGGGTAGGGCACTACAAAAGGAAGTTGAGCATGCATTATCAATAAGCCTAGAAAATGGAATTGGTTTTTCATGGGTCGATGCCCGAGCGGTTAATGGGGACGGACTGTAAATTCGTTGGCAATATGTCTACGCTGGTTCAAATCCAGCTCGGCCCAAGAATTCGCTCAAAGACCGTGAGATGCAAATTTTTGTCTTCCCGAACGTACGATATGTGGGAATAAAAGAATTCCATTTTTCTATATATCTACCTGCTCGATTTTTTTGGAACAAAAAAATCGGATCTAGATACTATAATGCTCTAGATTCATATCAGTATCTGTCAATATAAAGAAAGTCTAAGGAAACGAAAAAATCAATCGATTTGCAATTAAAGAAAGGATAACTAGTCATGTAATTTGTGTCGCTCTCGCCACCAAAAAGAACGTGTATAGCCATGCTGATATCACAATATAACCCGTGTCTCTGTTACAACACGAAAATTAAAAAATAGGTTTGAATTCAATCCTCAAAATATTGATGCGGTATACCTTATACCCCTGGGATTGTAGTTCAATTGGTCAGAGCACCGCCCTGTCAAGGCGGAAGCTGCGGGTTCGAGCCCCGTCAGTCCCGACGGATCAAATAAATACATCAACTCATCTATGCATTTAAATTTTTTGGCAAAAGAGGCACAATTAAATGAATAGAATTTCAGTCATTCAACCTTCTCAAAATAGGTCTTTTTTTCTTTTTTCGTTATTTTTCATCAAACAAATATATAAATTTGCATTACTTCATATTTCCGGATTCCAAGGGATAGCGTACTGCGTCTGGTCTTTTAATTTATTGCCTATCCTATATCTAATGGGATGGAGTATCAGACGTTTCTCGGGAGCACATACACAACTGGAATTCTTTTCTTGTACACTACAAAATTGAACCGGAATTTCGCTTTTTCACACTTTTATTGTAAGCAAATCATAAAAAAATAGGAGTTTCGAGTTTAACCCCTTCTCCCCCTTTTTTTACTTCTATTGTTGTTATTTTTTATGGGGTCAATGCAATGTAAGTGGAAAACGGTCAGATGAGATTTCATCCGACGATTGTCCAAAGAAGACGGTAGGTTGTAGAAAGAATGGAAAAGAATAATAAATAAAAAGATTTCTTGATTCGATTAGGAATTCCACTTTTTATTGAGTATGTATAAACAATCTTCCTATGTTATACTATGAAGTGATTTGAAAGACTATATATTGTTATTCATAATATTGATACGATTTGATATCATCGATATGTAATTCATCCCGTTGAATTTACAGGCGAATTTTTGATTATCTCTATGGGATTAAATCTCGAGTTATTGCGAAGTAAAAACCAAAAAGATTATGGAAGTAAATATTCTCGCATTTATTGCTACTGCACTCTTCATTCTAGTTCCTACTGCTTTTTTACTTATCATATATGTAAAAACGGTCAGCCAAAACGATTAATTTAAATGAAACTTGACTTCTTAGGTCTTTATCAATGAGAATGATTTAAGAAATAAACAAAGGATTCCAATTTCGTTTCTTAAATCTTCAATTAAATACGCAGGCTAGAATCAATAGTATTCTATGAGATTTTATAATATAATATGGTAGAAAGAAAGATTGATATATTTTTCTTTCTACCATACTATCTATTAGATTAGCGGTTTTGTAGTGTATAAAGATACAGGCTTAATATAAATCAATCTACAATATCTATCTTCATGTCGATCGAATTCTATCTATAGAATATATATAAAGCCCCGGTTCGATTTCTTTGCTACATTTATTTTTGTGATTTGTATTGATTTCGATCAATCTGAAATAATCAAACCAAAGAAGTACTTGATTGAGTCGATAACAGAAAGGAGTATGGGAACTTCTTCAAATTTAGAAAAGGAGTAGTAAACCCTACCAATTTGTAACACCACGGTATTAAATGAGTCGCTGTCAATAAGGCATAAATCCAATTGCTACAACAATCAAGCAAGAGGTGAGTACACAATATGTGACTCGCCCGGAGCAAGATTTTATTATGCGTAGTATCTTGTTGAACAACCAATGTGTATATGTTCTTTACCCCAGAAAGTACGCATCCACTTAATATTACTAACAGAACACCTTTTTCTTTAATTTAATTAATTAAAGAGGCAAACAAATAAAATACAAAGAAAAAGAAGTGGTCTGTTGTTACTCATTGTACGTCTGATAAGAAAGTCTGATAAGAGCCCTTCGGCGAAATATATAATTTTGGAAAATGAAAATTTCTTACCACCCCCACCCGTATCCCCTTCCGAAATAAAAACATGGGAATCATTGAAATATCTGTTTGATTGACATTATTTTAATTAAAAAAGTTAAAAGAAAATGCTTTGTAAAAAAATGATCTATAAAACAATTGATAAAGGTTGATTACTTACCGCAATTACAGTAATAGTACTTCTAGAGTCCACTTCTTCCCCATACTACGAGTGAAAGGGAAAAGGTAAAGACTACCATTAAAGCAGCCCAAGCGAGACTTACTATATCCATGTGAATTATATACCCTATCTATATGAATATAAAGGAATTCTTCCATTATTGTTCACTAATAATAGTGAAATCTAGGGTGTATAGTCAAAAGGGAATTCTTACCCCAAACTCTTTTTTTAATGAACCAACCCTCAAAATGCACTTCTAATCAATTTTGATACAAATTTTCTTATCATTATGATTTCGAGTATAATTGGGAAAGATTAAGCACAAGCAAAATATGCAATGACCCCGCGGCCAAGGGAGTCTTACTAATATAGCATGCATGTAGGAATAAAAAGAACTATTCTTTTGTTACCCGTCATAATTCATTCATAAAAAACGGAATGGAATCAAAACTATAGTATATAACCAAGGTAGATCATTATCTATATCTATCACACACATACCTCTATTTTTTCCTTTTTTCCATTTGATATTTAGTCTCTGTAAAAAAATGGAGAGACAGTCGATTATGGGGGGTTACTGAACAGAAGTTTTTTTGCCACTTTTTTAGATTGAATTATACAATCAAATATTGATCTAATATCTGAGTACTCAAAGACAGTTGTGACTTTGTAGATTAAAGTAGTTTCTCCACAATTACTAAGAGTTAGACTCCCCTTTGGTTATCCAATCTAATTAACGGCTCGGTTAATAAATATTCCATTAGTAATGTAAGGGTTATCAAGACTTCTCGACTCCCCTCATAGTACGAAAATCCTTTTTTGAATCCTAGACACAAAAAGTTACAGACCTTTGGAGAACCTCCATATGCTTCGAATCAAGCGCGCAGCAACCGCCGCCCCCAGCTAGGAAATATTTCGGTTTGTTATATCAATAAAAATTTAGGTCTTTTGTTGATCAGGCGACACCCAGATTTGAACCGGGGAAAAAAGGATTTGCAGTCCTCCGCCTTACCGCTCGGCCATGTCGCCAAAAAATAAAAAATAGATGACAATATTAACCCCTTTTTTGTTTGGGGTGGATTACTGAACTTCTTTTTTATTTTTTTACTTGCATCTTGAATCCTGTTTGCCTTAACCAAAAGAAACCATTCCTTTTTTTATTAGATCCACCCCTCTGCTTGGTTGTATAGTATCGCCAAATATGCAATACCTAAAAGCTTCCTCTATACTTTCTATTGAAACGGAAATGTGGGTTTTCCGTCACAAAAAATTCATGAAAAATTTGAACCGTTAACTGTTGACTTGTGACTTGACTGCGAATTCGTGAATGATTCTTAGATTTGGATCTCAAATTATGTTTCCCTAATGACATAAGAAAGTCGAAATAATAACAAATTCTTATTGATTCTTTTCAATAAAAAAATCTGTCTTAATTTCTATTATATAATAAAATTTTT